CGGCTCGACAACCAACTCTTTTGTTTTGGTGTACCAGTTTAACCTACTTTAAACTTTATATCTACTTTATATCTAATTGAATGAGATTTCTTATAGATATTCGGTTTTTCTTGGATTAAACAAAAGAGAGTAATTACATGAGTTTCAAACTTTCATTTTGATTTAATTAATATAATAAGTTTTATCTTTTCTCCTACCTTCAGAAAAAAAAGGCATGTGCACTGTTATTAGATATTAGAATTTTCTGAACGGTAACTATCCCGCTTTCATATAAAAATTTATATAGAATCTTTGAAAAAGACTTTTTTTCATATTTCATAAAAAAGAAAAAGACTTACTGTCTTTAGGATCTGATGCTACACCGCTGCTCAATACCTTAGGGGATCCGCTCTATTACATAAGTAGATTCCTAAGATTTATCTCATATTATGATATAAATAAACAGCTCTTGTTGTATCGGTCCAAAACCTTTCCAATTGATCTTTACGGTGCTTCCTCTATCAATTAAATCTTTTTTTATCCATAGAAGAAAGTATTTAGGCATATCTAGTCTTCACTTCATATTTCGATCTATGAAGTTTATTTATTTGCTACAGCTGATAAAAAATCGTTTTGGACGATGCTTATGTAGAAAGCCCTTTTTTTTTGTTTATAGTATTTCATTGACTAGCTGTTCGTTCCTTTTTTCTATAGTGGAGATAGTCGCACGTAATGACAGATCACAGCCATATTATTAAAAGCTTGTGGTAAAAAGGGGTTTCGTTCTAATGCCCGAAAATAATATTCTAAAGCTTTGGTATGTTCCCCATTACTTGTGTGGATAAGGCCTATATTATAGAGTATATAACTTCGATCATAGGGGTCAATTTCTAGTCGCATAGCTTCATAATAATTCTGTAATGCTTCCGCATAATTTCCTTCAGATTGAGCCGACATCCGTTACGGTCGTCATTCGCTTTAATGAATTCTCCGTTTCAGAACCGTATGTGAGATTTTCATCTCATACGGCTCCTCCTTTAGATGCATAATGAAAATAATAAATATATGGAAAAAAATTTGATGTCATTATGAACTAAGCGGGGCTAATGTTTTTACAAGAAATCCCTAGCCAACCTTCTTGCAAAAGATCTTTTCTTACTACCAAGTGGGTTCATGCTAGATAAAAATAAAAAAGGAAACTCTCAAAATTTCTTTGTTCTCAACGCCCCTAAATTTCCAGGAATTAGTCACTTCAACAGTCTTCAATGGTTATACGGGTATCCAAAGTACGAACGAGATGGATGTTTATTGTTCCAACCATTTTAATTAGTCCCAATCCCAAAGAAGAAAGAAAAGGAATCATTTTGAAGAAAGTTTTCGTGTTGTTGATTTCTCGGCGTAGTGCTTCTTCCCCTGTGCCTCCTATTCGTATATTGTATTAGTGTAGTAGAATTGATCTGTAATACGGGAACCATACATAGGTAAAAACCTTTTGCTCAATACTAGAATTCACAATTGAAGCATCTAAGGCTGCATTAATCGTGGATACATGACAGAAGGGATTGCTTTTTTTATATTATAAACTTCACCTTCAAAAGCGTAGATTTTTTTCAATACTCGTTTTTCTTTCTATTCCAAATCGGCGAGAAAAAAAAAAAAAGAATAATGATAATCAAATCGCACCATCCCTGTAATAAGTAAATGCCTCTTTTTCTCCGGAAGTTGTCGGAATGACTCGTAATAAGATATCGGCTACAATTGTAAAGGTTTTATCAATAAAATTTCCATTTATACGCGATCTTGGCATAGGTAGTAATCCAGTCAATAACTCTTTTTATTTCCTCTACCTTTTCTTTTGTGAGAAAATTTTCTCACAAACAAAGGAATTTTTTTTATAGTACGAACTAACATAAAAGCGGACTCGTTAAAATAAAAAAATCTTGTATCTACTTCCAATTTTTTCTCATCAAAAAGATATCTATTAACCATAATCTAAAAAACGATGAATAACTCGCTATTCACCCAGGTACTCAGTCATAATCCTGATGTCGGAGAGATGGCCGAGTGGTTGAAGGCGTAACATTGGAACTGTTATGTAGACTTTTGTTTACCGAGGGTTCGAATCCCTCTCTTTCCGTACTTTCAACTAATTCACCAATCTTACGTGATTGACCACAATGTATCAAATTAAATAAAAAAGAATAGATATAAAATCTACATTTCTTTGATATGGAAAATGCTGGGAAGAGCAAACAAGGGATCCAAACCTCCCTACCAATCTATGATACATGAATAGGAAAAAGATTCCCTGACAAAATCCCTTACCTTGTGCCTTTTTTTTTAATCAAAAAAGGGGCAAAAGGGAGTTGTCCGAACTCTTGTTTTTAGTTATTTTTTTTTTACTTAAGTTAGGTTTATTAAGTCTGTCGAGAGTAATATTCTACGACAAGCAATTCATTTATTTTCAAACCGACGCATTTCCTATCTATTATTTGATTGACTAACCCTTCATATTGGAATGTGTGAAGAGTCAGATGGTTTGGCAATTCCTCGGGGGCAGATGAATCAAGAAGATTTTGAACCAAAGTTCTAGAGTTTTGTTCGTCCTTCACTGTAATAATATCTCGGGGTTTGCAGCGATAACTTGGTATATCAACTATACGACCATTAACTAAAATATGTCCATGGTTAACTAATTGGCGCGCTTGAGGAATAGTCAAAGCCATACCCAATCGAAAAAGGATGTTATCCAAACGCATTTCAAGTAATTGTAATAAAACTTGACCCGTTGACCCCTTGGCTTTTCCGGCGATACGAACATATTTAAGTAATTGGCGTTCTGTAAGACCATAATGAAAACGCAATTTTTGTTTTTCTTCTAAACGAATACGATATTGAGATTTTTTTCCGGAGCGTGATTGGTTTCTAAGATCGCTTCCTGCCCTAGGCCTTTTACTAGTTAGTCCCGGTAAAGCCCCCAGACGGCGTATTTTTTTAAAACGAGGCCCTCGGTAACGTGACATAAAGACTCCTTTTTTATTGAAATTGTACAAAACTAAAGAAAATTAAAACTGAACTAAATGATAATGATAAATGACGTGAAATACACTCCAATAAACTATTGGAATACAAAGAGTTAGAAGATATATTCTCTCAATATACAGATTTTTTTTATTGTATATACAATATATATAAATCAAATAAATCACAAAAATTTTCCTTTATTTTCTTGATTTATTTTGCAAAGATCTAACCCTTTTACCCAATATATATTACTATATGGAAGTTTATATGACATAAGCGTGGTAACTCTTGGAAAAAGGTGAAAGAAGTCTTTTCAATCTTCTTTTATTTTGAAAGTACATTAAAAATAATGTAAAAAAATGAAAAAATATGGAAAAGCCGGCTATCGGAATCGAACCGATGACCATCGCATTACAAATGCGATGCTCTAACCTCTGAGCTAAGCGGGCTCAAATAAAATAGCGCATGCATACAAATTCACTAAACTACTAGATCGTATCAATTAACTATTCTATTCATATTTTTCCTTATCTATTTAGAATTAATAATATTCTAAATATTCTAGAAGTTCAAATAAATAGTGACTATCATTAAATAAAGAAAACCTAACCTTAATTAATTAATAGAATATAGCAATATATCGACTTTCTAATTTTGATTTCATTAGTTTCTAAATAAGAAAATCGTAATTAGATCAGAAATCTTTTTTTTTTAGTTAAATGATATCTTATTTGAAATTCTTGTTTTTTTTTTTTTGTTCTAACCTCATGCTATTATTATTATTTTATACTTTTTGTCTTTTTATTTCTAATATTATAGAATTATTCGAATTAATATTCGAAATTAATATTCGACTAGAATTTTTTAGAATTATTCGAATTTCAAATCTACGAAGTAGACTTATAATCTTTTTCCATTGCACATTGTAGAATTCTAAGTTTCAATAATAATCATAAATTTCTTTTCATGGAAGTAAAAAAAAAAGAATCGACCTTTCGACCATTTATTCAAATTTAAGACAAAGATGAGAAAAGGAAGAACATATATATGTTATGTAATATATAACCATATTGAATTGCAAATATAAAAATGATAGAATCTTTGTTGATTAGACTAAATCAATATGGATGGGGCTAAAAAAAAAAAAAAGAAAGAAGATACCAAAGAAATAAAATAAGTATCTATATGTAATGAAATGTAATGAATACAAAGATTTCGGCATAAGAAAAAGTGGAAAGACATCATAATGCGATCCTAATCTCAAAGCAAAAAAGGGGATATGGCGGAATTGGTAGACGCTACGGACTTAATTGGATTGAGCCTTGGTATGGAAACCTACTAAGTGATAACTTTCAAATTCAGAGAAACCCTGGAATTAACAATGGGCAATCCTGAGCCAAATCCTGGTTTACGCGAACAAACCAAAGTTTAGAAAGCGAGAAAAAAGGGATAGGTGCAGAGACTCAATGGAAGCTGTTCTAACAAATGGAGTTCACTACCTTGTGTTGATCAAATGATTCACTTCATAGTCTGATAGATCCTTGGTGGAACTTATTAATCGGACGAGAATAAAGATAGAGTCCCATTCTACATGTCAATACTGACAACAATATGTCAATACTGACAACAATGAAATTTATAGTAAGATGAAAATCCGTTGACTTTTAAAATCGTGAGGGTTCAAGTCCCTCTATCCCCAACTCTACTCCCCAAACCAAAAAAGTCTGTTTGACACCTTACCTTTTTTTTAGTTATTCAAGAATTCATTATATTTTTTCATTCATCCTACGCTTTATAGAATTTCTTTTCTTATTATATACAAGTCTTGTGGGATATATCATACATGTACAAATGAGAAAGAAAGATCGATTTGAATTATTTAGAATCTATATCATTTTTCATTTTAAAACTTATGCGTGTCTTTTACTTGACATAGACCTCATCATATTATATAATAAAAATGATGCTTATGTAATGACCGGGCTAGCTCATTGGTA